AATCATATGCTTCTTTTGAATTCTGATGAGAAATAAAAAGAAAGAAAATAGAAATATTCAAATGATTTTTTCTTCATCGAATGACTATTCATCTCTTAGTATTAGGTTTTCATAAAATAGGGGGCGGAAAAAATCTATGGAAAAATGTTGGTTCAATTCGATGTTGTCTAACAAGAAGTTAGAACATAGGTGTGGACTAAGTAAATCAATGGATAGTCTTGATGCTCTTGGACATACCAGTGGAAGTGAAGAAACTATTCTAAATGATGTGGAGAAAAAGATTACTAGTTGGCACAGTTCTAGTTTCAGTAATATTCATTATCTAAATTATTTATTTGATAGCAGGAATATTTGGAGTTTGATCTCTGATCATACTTTTTTAGTTAGAAATAGTAATGGTGACACTTATTCTGTATATTTTGATATTGAAAATCAGATTTTTGATATTGACAATGCTAGTTCTTTTTTGAGTGAACTAGAGATTCTTTTTCCTAGTTATTTTCATAGTGGATCTAATAGTAGTAATTACTACTATTATTATTCCATGTATGATACTCAATCTAATTGGAATAATCACATTAATAGTTGCATTGATAGTTATCTTCGTTTTGAAATCAGTCTTAAGAGTGACATTTACAGTGGTATCGACAGTTACATTTCTAGTTTCATTTGTACGGAAAGTATAAGTAGTATTGAAAGTGTAAATTCTAGTATCAAAACTAGTAGCAGTTATTTCAATAGAAGAGAAAGATCTAATGATTTCGATATAAGTACAAAATACAAACAGTTATGGGTTCAATGTGAGAATTGTTATGGATTAAATTATAAAAAATTTTTTAGTTCAAAAATGAATATTTGTGAACACTGCGGATATCATTTGAAAATGAGTAGTTCAGATAGAATTGAACTCTTTATTGATCCTGGCACTTGGGAGCCTATGGATGAAGATATGGTCTCTATGGACCCCATTGAATTTCATTCAGAGGAGGAACCTTATATAGATCGCATCTCTTTTTATCAAAGAAAAACGGGTTTAACTGAAGCTGTTCAAACGGGCGTAGGTCAACTAAATAGTATTCCCATAGCAATTGCAGTTATGGATTTTCAGTTTATGGGAGGTAGTATGGGATCCGTAGTAGGTGAGAAAATCACCCGTTTGATCGAATATGCTACTAATCGATCTCTACCTGTCATTATTGTGTGTGCTTCTGGAGGAGCACGCATGCAAGAAGGGAGTTTGAGCTTGATGCAAATGGCTAAAATATCTTCTGCTTCATATGATTATCAATCAAAGAAAAAGTTATTCTATGTATCAATCCTTACATCTCCTACAACTGGCGGAGTTACAGCAAGTTTTGGTATGTTGGGAGATATCATTATTGCTGAACCTAATGCCTACATTGCTTTTGCGGGTAAAAGAGTAATTGAACAAACATTGAAAAAGACAGTACCCGACGGTTCACAAGCGGCTGAGTATTTATTCCATAAGGGCTTATTCGACCCAATCGTACCACGTAATCCTTTAAAAGGTGTTCTTAATGAGTTATTTCAGCTACATGGTTTCCTTCCCTTGAATCAAGATTAAAAAAAGATTCTCAAAAATATTGAAATTCTTCATTTTCAAATGGAAGTATAGCACTAGCTTCAGTTCTTTTTATTTGTAGCGAATAAGCATTTAGTTCATTATAAAAAACTAAGAAGATGGTGTTTTCTTTGGGGACATCAGTTATAAGTGTAGTAAGAGTCAGAAGTTTTGGATAATGACTTTTTGCCCCGGATCCTTTTTTTCTTTTACCTCTCTTCCTGATTAGGAATAAGCATCCCTCTATCGACAAGATAAAAAAGAATTTCTTTCTCCTTCCGAGAAATCCGGGAAATAAAAATAATTTTCTCCGTCCTTTTGACATATTCATATTGAAATATTCATATATAGAACAACGAAAAATAGATAAAAAAAGATATAGAAAAAATGAAAAGAAAATATGAAATAAAAAGAAAGAAGAAATCTCAAATAAAAGAAAGAAAATAGAAATATTCAAATAACAAATAATAAGAATATAGAAATTCTTTCTATTTAGCGAAAACCCCCCGTTTTTCACTAGGAATCCCTGTTTGTTGGATAAGATTGGTTAAAGTCGGGAACTCATAAGAAACTGTTTTCTATCTTTCCTTTCAAAACATCTTTTTTGTTTTGAAAGGAAAGATAGAAAGACGATGAAGATAAATATGGGAGAAGAAGAATCCAATTTCTGAAAGCGGATTCTCATACATCTTCGTGTAGAAAGAGGAATAGGTACACTTCATTTAGTTCTACATTCGTTTTTTATTATGAAATACTTCATATTAAGATTATATTCATATTCTTTCTAATAGATAGACTTATCATAAGATATCTTTATAATTAGAATAGGTACAAATATGAAATCGAGGTACCCATTCTATGATAGATTTGAACTTTCCCTCTATTTTTGTTCCTTTAGTGGGCCTAGTCTTTCCGGCAATCGCAATGGCTTCTTTATCTCTTTATGTCCAAAGAAATAAGATTGTCTAAATACGATGGGACCAAATCTCATCAATTTCTTTCAACACTGGATCATCATACAGATACTCTTCTTTTAATTGAATATGGTAGGATATATGATATGTGGCCTTTCCGAAAACAAATGGAAGAGTTGTTTTGTTATGTATGCCGATGCATAATATACGCATTAATGCGTGTATATGCGATTATAGCTTAATCAATTGAATGATGAAATTCAAAATGATCATCAGCAAATCTTTTTTGAAAAAGATTTGAAATAGAAATTCAATGTATCTAACCAATTATTTCTAAAGGTTCCCGTCGTAATGCTGCTAGTTGATGAAAGTTACTTCGGGATCAAGCAATAAAAATCGAGTCAAATCCATTTGGGTTATTCTCTCAATTCCAATCGAATGCAACTGGATCTAGTATAGTATGAACTGGCGATCAGAACATATATGGATAGAACTTATAACGGGGTCTCGAAAAACAAGTAATTTTTGCTGGGCCTGTATCCTTTTTTTAGGTTCACTAGGATTCTTAGTGGTTGGAACTTCCAGTTATCTTGGTAAAAATCTGATATCCGTATTTCCGTCTCAGCAAATTCTTTTTTTCCCACAAGGGATCGTGATGTCTTTCTATGGAATCGCAGGTCTATTCATTAGTTCTTATTTGTGGTGCACAATTTCATGGAATGTAGGTAGTGGTTATGACCGATTTGATAGAAAAGAAGGGATAATGTCCCTTTTTCGTTGGGGATTTCCTGGAAGAAATCGTCGCATCTTCCTTCGTTTCTTTCTGAAAGATATCCAATCAATCAGAATGGAGGTGAAAGAGGGTCTTTTTCCTCGTCGTGTCCTTTATATGGAAATCAGGGGCCAAGGAGCCATTCCCTTGACTCGTACTGATGAGAATTTGACTCCACGAGAAATTGAACAAAAAGCTGCCGAATTGGCCTATTTCTTGCGCGTACCCATTGAAGTATTTTGAAATGAACTGAAGAAGAAATCTCAGCATGAGAGAAGGAACTTAATACATCTCAAAAGCAGTTTAAGAAAATATAATATAACTAAAATATATTAAGGAGAATAGATAGAATAGAAACTATTTGTACACAAAAACTCTTTTGTATATGCATACACATGGCGTCCAGCTTCACTCTTTATCTTTATACTAGTAAAAAAGTCTAATAAGTATAGATTCATCAAATATCCTAACATGTCTTTTATTTTCGTAAAACATAATTCCTCTTTTTAGGCCTTTGAATTGATACCCTATCCCCGCGCTGTGGTTAGACAGTGAAATCTTTCGAATTCGAATCGAAATAGAAAGAAAATAATTAAAGGATCCGGTAGGGTTCGTCTTTAAATCCAAATTCTATGCGTTAGTTCAAATGGGTTTTCGAGTCTTCATCGAAAGATGAAGAGGAAATCGGTTACAATTTGCCTAATTGAGATCTCTGGAATCTGGAAAGAATATTTACTTCTTTTTTTTTTCATTTGAAAAGGGCCCTTCTTCTATGTTCTATTCTATATTATTCTAGATCCAAAGACTCAATTCTTACACAAAAACAAAAATAGGAAAAGAACCATAGGTTCGATACCTTGTTCTTGTTAGAATTATAGGCTATATAATTCGTGCTTCATAGAAATCTCAGATAGAATCAACGAATGAAACAGGTTCATTAACAATTCACATCACGGATACAGAATGAAAAAAAAGAAAGCATTGGCTTCCCTCCCATATCTTGTGTCTATACTCTTTTTGCCCTGGTGGGTTTCTCTCTCATTTAAGAAATGTCTAGAAACTTGGGTTCTTAATTGGTGGAATACCAGGCAATCCGAAATCCTTTTGAATGATATTCAAGAGAAAAATGTTCTAGAAAAATTTATGGAATTAGAAGAACTATTCCTGTTGGACGAGATGATAAAGGAGTACTCGGAGACACATATGCAAAGGTTTCGTATAGGAATGCACAAGGAAACAATACAATTGGTCCAAAGACACAATGAATCTCATTTCCATATCATTTTGCATTTCTCTACAAATCTAATCTGTTTCGCTATTCTAAGTGGTTCTTTTTTTCTGGGCAATGAAGAACTTTTCATTCTAAATTCTTGGATTCAGGAATTTATCTATAACTTAAGTGATACAATCAAAGCTTTTTCGATTCTTTTAGTTACTGATTTATGGATCGGATTTCACTCGACCCATGGTTGGGAACTAATGATTGGTTCGATCTACAACGATTTTGGATTGGCTCAGAATGATCAGATTATATCTGGTCTTGTTTCCACTTTTCCAGTGATTCTAGATACAATTGTGAAATATTGGATCTTCCATTTTTTAAATCGTGTATCTCCTTCGCTTGTAGTAATTTATCATTCAATGAATGAATAATTCATTAGATCTTTTGATATCAAGAAAATCAGAATCTTTCTTCATGTATAAAGAAATCATTTTGAATCTTACTTATTCT